CCACTATGGTAGAATATTCATGTGACACTTTATTCGATTTTACGCGTGTGATACATGTTCCTTCTATTTCTCCAAGCAAAGTTCTTCGCATCGCAATTCCTATTGTGTCGGCTTGACCTTTCATAAGTGGAGACAGAACAAAGCGCCCATAATAAAGACGTTTACTGTCTTTTCTTGATTCAACACACTTCCACTGGCGTGTCCGAGTAGATACTGCTATTTTCTCTCGAACCATAGTAATATTAATTGATCATTGAATCATTTATTTCTCTTGTTTCTCTTGACAGTCCTTTAACGTACATTTCTATATTCGTCTTTTTTTGGGGGGTCTACATCCATTATGTGGCATAGGGGTTACATCCCGTATAAAAGTTAATAGTATACCACTTCTGCGAATAGCTCGCAGTGCTGCGTCTCTTCCGAGACCAGGACCCTTTATCATGACTTCTGCTCGTTGCATACCTTGATCAACTACTGTACGAATAGCATTTCCTGCTGCGGTTTGAGCAGCAAAAGGCGTCCCTCTTTTCGTCCCCTTGAATCCACAAGTACCGGCAGAGGACCAAGAAACCACCCGCCCCCGTACATCTGTAATAGTGATAATGGTATTATTGAAACTGGCTTGAACATGAATAACTCCTTTTGGTATTCTACGCGCACTCCTACGTGACCCCATACGCCCATTTCTACGTGAACCGATTCGTGGTATAGCTTTTGCCATATTTTATCATTTCATAAATATAAGTCAGAGATCTATGGATATATCCATTTCATGTTACAAAAGATTCCTTATTTATTATCAGTTTCTTTAGTTCTTTAGCGAGTCTGATTATCCCTGTCTTTGTTTATGTTTCGGATTGGAACAAATTACTATAAGTCGTCCCCTCCTACGGATTAATCGACACTTTTCACAAATTTTACGGACAGAAGCTCTTTTTTTCATACTTGTCATTCCTTATTTTAAATTTGAATCAACTTCAGAATCTACTTCTTTGAAGACAATAGTTTCTTGATAATTTTTCATATTGATTCCCTTATTCCACGATTAAGGGGTGTTCAAACCATAAAATTTTTGAATCCTTGTTGCGGAGTCGAAAAATTATACACTCCCAAGTTGAATCATAACGGCTTACTTCAACTTTGACTCTATTTGGATAGATTTTGTGTATGAGAAAGATTACCATATAGAACACAAAATTTCTCCGCCGATTCCTTGTAGTCTAGCCTCTCGGTCGGTCATTATACCTCGAGAAGTGGAGAGAATTATAATTCCCATCCCACCTAAAATTCTAGGAATTCGTTGATAGTTAGAATAGATTCGTAGACCCGGTCGACTGATTCGGTTTAAATTGAAAAGGTTTCTATAGGGCTCTTTTCGAGTCCTTTGGTGTCTCAGCGTTAAAACCAAAAAATTTTTATGCTTTTCGCGCTGTTTTCTCATATTTTCGATAAAACCTTCTCGTAAAAGTATTTTTACAACATTTTCGGTACTATTAGTCGATGTTATTCGAACCACTCTTTTTTGATCCATATAAGCATTTCGTATAGAGGTTAATATCTCAGCAATAGTGTCTCTACCCATTATGCCTAAAAATTTTATTAACTCATTATTTGATATAATCAACATGCTTTTTTGTTTATGAATAATTCAAGGTATATGCGTGAGATACAATCTATCTCTTAATCTTTTTTTTTCAAATACCCTACTCTAAAATCTAAAAATAATTTTATAATACCTCGGGAGCTAAGGAAACTATTTTAGTAAAATTTAGTTTTCTTAATTCGCGGGCGATTGCACCAAAAATTCGAGTTCCTCTTGGATTTCCTTCTTGATCAATAACAACTGCAGCATTGTCATCATATTGTATTATCATACCATTGTCCCGTTTCAGTTCTTTACAAGTACGTACAATTACAGCTCTTACAACTTCTGATCTTTCTAGGGGCATATTTGGTACTGCGTCTTTGATCACAGCAATAATAATGTCACCAATATGAGCATATTGACGATTACTAGCACCTATGATTCGAATACACATCAATTCTCGGGCCCCGCTGTTATCGGCTACATTTAAAAGGGTTTGAGGTTGAATCATACTATTTTAAATTTTTTTCTTTCAATGCAAAGGACAAAGAAAAAAAAGAAATATTTTTTGTCTAAAAAGAAAAATTTAAAAATTTTTCATAATGAAGAACCTTTTTGTTAGTTGTTCTTTTTATACTTTATCCCGAAATAATGAATTGAGTTCGTATAGGCATTTTGGATGCTGCTACTGAAATCGCTCGTCTAGCTATATTTTCTGTTACTCCATTCATTTCATAAAGTATTCGACCTGGTTTAACAACAGCTACCCAATATTCGGGCGATCCTTTACCCGAACCCATACGTGTTTCTGCGGGTCTTATTGTAACTGGTTTGTCTGGAAATATTCGTACCCATATTTTTCCACCACGACGTACATTTCGTGTCATAGCTCGTCGACCTGCTTCTATTTGTCTG